GTTCCTGTAGCTTACACGTCATTTAAAGCATGCCCCTGAAGCGGTCACGATGGATCCCCTCCCAAGAACAAAATTTTTTGGTCCTGAACATGCGGTTGCCTCCCACCAAGATTATACATGCAAGTATCCACACGCCAGTGCAAAAGACCCCCCCCCGGAGTAGACATCAGGCACGCCTAGTGCAGCCAATAACGTCATGCTTTGCCACACCTACACAGGACTCAGCAGTAATAGACCTTGGGCAATAAGCTTCCACCACCCTGCTTGACCCAGCTATGGTGTTGTTCGGCCGGTAAATGTCGTGCCAGCCACCGCGGTTACACGACAGGCAAAAAGCAACCCACTTACGGCGTAAAGAGTGACTACGGCCCAAACAAAGAGATTAAAACCACAGCCCAGCTATAAAACGCACAGACTGCCAGAATACTAAAAGTCTCCAATAACCTGACTCACGAAAGTCGAGGCACAAACTAGGATTAGATACCCTACTATGCTCGACCGTTAACCTAGCTTGCTTCCCCCCACACACAAGCCGCCAGAGAACTACAAGTAATCACTTCAAACTCCAAGGACTTGACGGTGTCCTGACACCCTAGAGGAGCCTGTCCTTTAATCGATACCCCACGTTAAACCTCACCCCCCTTTGCCAATCCAGCCTATATACCGCCGTCGAAAGCCTACCTTGTGAAAGAACCCCAGTGGACAAAACAGTCACCCCCCCTCACACGTCAGGTCAAGGTGTAGCTAATAGGGGGGGAAGAGATGGGCTACACTCTCTCTAACCCAGAGCCCCACAAGTGGCATGAAACACACCCCGAAAGCAGGATTTAGCAGTAAACTTAACAAGCATTGTTAACTTGAAGCCCCACCCCAGGACGCGTACACACCGCCCGTCACCCTCATCATAACATAACTCACCACAACCATATAAACACCCACCCACTAAGATGAGGTAAGTCGTAACATGGTAAGCGTACTGGAAGGTGCGCTTGGAATCAGGGGGTAGCTTAACACTAAAGCACTCAGCTTACAATTGAAAAATGTCCAATAGGATGCCCCTGATGCAATCGCCTAGCCCAACCACACATTCAAAATTCCCCATACACCCAAACTGAACCATCTGCCAAAAATAGTATTCGCGCCAGAACTCTACCACCCGACGCAATAGCACAAAGTACCGCAAGGGAAAGATGAAAGACACATGAGACACCCCTGCACACCACAGCAGAGCTAGACCCTCGTACCTCCTGCATCATGATTTAGCAAGCACACCTCGACCGCGGAGCCCCAAAGCCCCGACACCCCGAAGCCAAACGAGCTACCCAGGGGCAGCTTATACAAAGTACACCCATCTCTGTAGCAAAAGAGTGGGAAGACCCCCGGGTAGAGGCGAAACACCAACCGCGCTTGGCAATAGCTGGTAGCTCACAAAATGAATATAAGTTCAACTATGAAGCACACACCAACCTACCACACCCATAAGCCCATAGTACCTTCATAAGTAAGACAGTGAGGGAACAGCCCCACTTTCATCGGACACAGCCGCCCCCAGCAGACAACCATCATACCACCTAAACCAGTAGGCCCCAAAGCAGCCACCAAACCCCGCGTCATAGCAGAGCACAAAAAATCCCACAAGTAATAGCCCAACCCTGGACAACCACTGAGCCACTCTAGACCCTAGAGGAACTACTACTAAAACTAGTAATAAGGTCCCCCACCTCTCATTGCACAAACTAACCTCAGCATCAGATCTCCTACTGACACCTAACCCCCCCCCGCCACGGCCCTAAGTATAACTCAAATAATCCACTTACACCAACTGTTAACCCAACCCAGGCGTGCAAAATAGACAGACTAAAAGCCAAGAAAGGAACTCAGCTAATATGCCCCAACTGTTTACCAAAAACACAGCCTTTAGCAGACACAGTATTAAAGGTCCTGCCTGCCCAGTGAACCAACATTCAACGGCCGCGGTATCCTAACCGTGCAAAGGTAGCGTAATCACTTGTCTTCTAAATAGAGACCTGTATGAACGGCCCTATGAGGGCCTAACTGTCTCCCCTGGCCACTCAATGAACCTGATCTCCCAGTACAAAAGCTGGGATACACCCACAAGACGAGAAGACCCCGTGGAGCTTAAGGCTCACCACTACCCACACCCATAGTGCCTCCCTTCAGTTGGGGCGACTGCGGAAAAAACAAAACCTCCACGCACAATACAACGGTTAACACACCACCGTACTAAATACATGACCCAGTACAACTGATTAACGAACCAAGTTACCCCGGGGATAACAGCGCCATCCTCTTATAGAGCCCCTATCGCCAAGAGGGTTTACGACCTCGATGTTGGATCAGGACCCCCAAGTGGTGCAGCAACTACTAATGGTTCGTTTGTTCAACGATTAAAGTCCTACGTGATCTGAGTTCAGACCGGAGCAATCCAGGTCGGTTTCTATCTATGACACCCACTTCTTTAGTACGAAAGGATCAAGAAGACTACACCCCTAGGCCACCCACATGTAACCTACAATCCATGACCCCAAACTAAACACCCACAACTTCCCCCCCCCGCCCCAAGACAAGGGCACCCTAAGGGTGGCAGAATCAGGTAATTGCAGGGGGCCTAAGACCCTCACACGGGGGTTCAACTCCCCCCCCTTACACAGTGCACCCCCTAATTAGCTACATAGTTAGCCCACTCGCAGTTATAGTCCCAATTCTAGTTGCTGTCGCCTTCCTTACCCTAATTGAACGAAAGACACTAGGCTACATGCAACTCCGAAAAGGCCCTAATCAAGTCGGCCCCCTAGGGCTACTCCAACCTGTGGCTGACGGGGTTAAACTATTTACAAAAGAAGCCCCCCGACCAATCGCTGCCTCCCCACTACTGTTTACCCTTACCCCAATACTCGCCCTTCTTATTGCCCTAACCATCTGAATCCCCCTCCCACTACCTAACTCAGTAATAGATGCAAACCTAGGCCTACTACTCCTAATAGCCCTGTCCAGCCTGACCGTGTACACAATCCTATGGGCAGGATGAGCAACCAACTCAAAATATGCCCTCATCGGCGCATTACGCGCTGTAGCCCAAACCATCTCCTACGAAGTGACACTAGGAATCATCCTATTAGCAATTATCCTACTAGTGGGTGACTTCACACTAAAAACAATTCTAGAAGCACAAGAATGTACTTATCTAGCCACTTGCACCTGACCCCTGCTACTAATGTGGTTTGCCTCCACCCTCGCCGAAACAAACCGAGCCCCATTTGACCTGACCGAAGGCGAATCAGAGCTAGTCTCTGGATTCAACGTAGAATATGCAAGTGGCCCATTTGCCCTATTCTTCCTTGCAGAATACGCGAACATTTTATTAATAAACACACTATCCTGCATCCTATTCCTAGGGCCAAACACAAATCCCACCTGATTCCCTATTAACCTAATAATAAAAACATGCATACTCACACTACTATTCCTGTGAATTCGCGCCTCGTACCCACGGTTTCGCTACGACCAACTGATACACCTAACCTGAAAGACATTCTTACCCCTAACACTAGCCACATATCTCCTTTCCCTCGCCGTACCACTAGCAACCGTAGGCCTTCCACCCAGGACTCCCAGAAGTGTGCCCGAAACTAAAAGGACCACTTTGATAGAGTGTACCATGGGGACTAACATTCCCCCGCTTCTTTAGAACAACGGGCATCGAACCCGCACCACAGGGCCCAAAACCCTGCGTACATCCAATTATACTAAATTCTAGTAAAGTCAGCTAAATAAGCTTTCGGGCCCATACCCCGACAATGTTGGTTAAACCCCTCCTATACTAATAAACCCCTTAATTTACTCGCTCTTTGTATCCCTTCTGGCATGCAGCACAGTACTTGTCATAATGAGCCACCACTGAATACTTGCTTGACTTGGACTAGAAATTAACACCATGGCCATAATCCCAATTATTGCTCAACAACACCACCCCCGAGCCACCGAAGCAGCCATAAAATACTTCCTCACACAAACAGTAGCTGCACTTTTAGTCCTATACGCTAGCACCATTAATGCAACACAGACCGGCCACTGAACACTTACAAACATCACCACCCCTAGTGCCCAAATCCTACTAACCCTCGCACTCACCATAAAAATAGGAGTAGCCCCAATACATGCCTGATTCTCTGAAGTACTTCAAGGAACTAAAACATCTACTGCACTAATCTTAGCCACAACACAAAAACTCCCCCCATTAACCCTACTAATCTTAAACGCCAACCACATACCACCCAACATCCTACTATTTCTAGGCGCCCTGTCCACACTCTGAGGGGGACTAGCCGCACTAAATCAAACAAACCTTCGGAAAATTATAGCATTCTCATCAATCGCCCATATAGGATGAATTATAATCGCCCTCACACTCAACACAAACCTCACCACACTAGCATTCCTGCTCTATATAACCCTCACTGCCCCAATTTTCATGACAATAATAACCACATCAACAAAAACCCTGGCCGACCTAGCCACCACCTGAATTGTTACCCCCATACTTACATCTCTGCTTATATTATCACTTTTCTCACTCGGGGGCCTGCCCCCACTAACAGGCTTCATCCCCAAAATATTAATTACTGACGCACTAATTAAAGCCCAACTCACCCCCCTAGCCATCTTCCTAATACTAGCAAGCCTCCCAAGTCTATTCTTCTACATTCGACTAGCATACCTTACCACACTAACCAACCCCCCCGGAACAACAAACAGCAAACACAAATGACGACAACCCCCAACAAAATTTAACCTAGTCGCCCCCATAATTGCACTCGCCACCCCCCTGCTACCCATACTACCACTCATGTACGCAACCCCATAGGAACTTAGGTTAAACCAAACCAGAGACCTTCAAAGTCTCCAATATGCCACCACACATAGTTCCTGACAGGACCTGTAGGACTCTAAACTACATCACCTGACTGCAACTCAGACACTTTAATTAAGCTAAGACCCTCCTAGATTAATGGGCTTCGATCCCATAAAAACTTAGTTAACAACTAAACATCCAATCCAGCGGACTTTAATCTACCTTCTCCCGTTATGAAGAAACGGGAGAAAGCCCCGACACCCTTTAGGGTGTTTGTCTCAGATTTGCACTCTGTTCTCTTTCCAGGGCTGATAAGGAGGGGACCACTCCCTGTACGCGGGGCTACAACCCGCCGCCTGCATCTCGGCCACCTTACCTGTGACCATCTATCGTTGGTTCTTTTCAACAAACCATAAAGACATTGGCACCCTTTACCTCCTTTTTGGTGCCTGGGCCGGCATGATCGGCACCGCTCTAAGTCTTCTAATCCGTGCGGAACTCGGCCAGCCCGGGGCCCTCTTAGGCGACGACCACCTCTATAATGTGATTGTTACGGCCCATGCCTTCGTAATGATTTTCTTCATGGTAATACCTGTCATAATCGGCGGCTTCGGCAACTGACTGGTCCCACTAATGATTGGGGCCCCTGATATGGCCTTTCCGCGAATAAATAATATGAGCTTCTGACTGCTGCCCCCCTCGCTCACCCTACTGCTTACCTCCGCAGGAGTAGAGGCGGGCGCAGGCACGGGCTGAACAGTGTACCCCCCACTGGCCTCCAACTTAGCCCACGCAGGAGCATCCGTCGACCTCGCAATCTTCTCACTTCATCTCGCAGGTGTCTCATCCATTCTTGGTGCCATTAATTTTATTACGACCTGCATTAACATAAAACCCCCAGCAATAACGCACTATCATGTCCCCCTGTTTGTTTGATCGGTTATAATTACTGCTGTGCTCCTCCTCCTTTCGCTCCCTGTGTTAGCAGCTGGCATCACAATACTACTAACTGACCGAAACCTAAATACTGCCTTCTTTGACCCCGCAGGCGGCGGAGACCCAGTACTCTATCAACACTTGTTTTGATTTTTTGGTCACCCAGAGGTTTACATCCTAATTCTGCCGGGCTTCGGAATTATCTCTCACATCGTCACCCACTATGCTGGAAAAACAGAACCCTTCGGCTACATAGGCATGGTCTGAGCAATAGTATCTATTGGCCTTCTTGGTTTTATTGTCTGAGCCCACCATATATTTACTGTTGGCATAGACGTTGACACACGCGCATATTTTACCTCCGCTACAATGGTTATCGCCATCCCCACGGGGGTAAAAGTCTTCAGTTGGCTCGCAACCCTTTATGGCGGCACCATTAAGTGAAATGCCGCCCTTCTATGGGCCCTTGGATTTATTTACCTCTTCACAGTGGGCGGACTAACAGGCGTAGTGCTAGCCAACTCCTCGCTCGACATTATCCTCCACGACACCTACTACGTAGTTGCCCACTTCCACTATGTTTTATCCATGGGCGCAGTCTTTGCCATCATGGGGGGTTTTGTTCACTGGTTCCCCTTATTCACAGGCTTCGCACTTAATGATACTTGAACAAAAATTCAGTTTGGTGTTATATTTCTAGGTGTAAATGCAACCTTCTTCCCACAACACTTCCTGGGCCTTGCTGGTATGCCACGACGATACTCGGACTACCCAGACGCCTATGCACTATGAAACACCATCTCGTCAATCGGATCCCTGGTCTCCTTAGCAGCAGTAGTTATTATACTATTTATTATCTGAGAGGCACTTGCTACGAAGCGTCCAGCAGCACCTGCAGGCCCCAACAGCGGCTTAGAGTGATTACACGACACTCCGCCCCCATATCACACCTACGAGGAACCCACCTTTGTGCAACAGCACAAGCACAAGAAAAGAGGGACTCGAACCCCCACCAACTAGTTTCAAGCTAGCCATACACCTGACTGTACTTTTCTCTTCGGGGGCCCTAGTAAATCATTACCTAGCACTGTCAGCGCTAAATAATAGGTGAAACACCTATGGACCCCCATGGCACACCCAGCCCAGCTAGGCCTCCAAGACGCCACCTCGCCCATCATAGAAGAACTCCTCCACTTCCATGATCACGCACTAATGGTCGTTTTTCTAATTAGCGCATTCGTCCTTTATATTATCTCCCTCGTAATACTCACCCCCCTCACTCACACCAGCGCCATAGACGCCCAACTAGTTGAAGTAATTTGAACACTACTTCCCGCCATTGTTCTCACTATAATTGCCCTCCCCTCTCTCCGACTTCTATATCTAATAGATGAGATTGGTGACCCCCACCTTACAATTAAGGCCCTAGGACACCAATGGTACTGAACCTATGAGTACACAGACTACATAAATCTGACCTTCGACTCCTACATGGCCCCGCCCGCAGAGTTATCCCCCGGAAGCCTCCGCCTATTAGAAACAGACCACCGCATAGTTGTACCAACAGCATCCCCCATTCGCATACTCGTCTCCGCAGAAGACGTACTACACTCATGGGCCGTACCAGCATTAGGGGTAAAAACAGATGCCGTCCCAGGGCGCCTAAATCAGACAACCTTCGTCCCCCTGCTACCAGGCCTGCTCTTTGGCCAATGCTCCGAAATTTGCGGCGCGAATCACAGCTTCATGCCCATTGTTGTCGAAGTCACCACATTAAAAGCCTTCGAGACTTGGTCCACAATAATACTTCAAGACTCTCTATAGAAGCTTAAATACAGCGCTGGTCTTTTAAACCAGCGATGGGAGCTCCGTGTCCCCCCATAGAGAAGTGCCACAGCTAAACCCCGCCCCCTGGTTTTTTATATTCTTAACAACATGAATCATCCTTCTAGCCCTAATTGCACCAAAACTACTACACCTTCACCAACCCCTACAGCCAACCACCATCCATACAACCCCACCATTAAACTGACTATGACCATAAACTGCTTCGATCAGTTCCTGTCCCCCCGCCTATTGGGCGTTCCACTTATTCTACTAGCCATAGTGGTCCCAACAGCAGGCCTAGCTGCACGCCCCCGCCTACTGTCAAACCGCACAACAATAATAACCACCAAAATAACCACCACCGCCATTAAACAACTCCTACTGCCTATTAACACCCCAGGGCACAGCTGAGCGTTACTATTTTTAGCATTGTTGCTCTACCTGTTGTTTGTTAACCTCCTGGGCCTACTACCATATACGTTCTCCCCAACAACACAACTCTCCATTAACATAGCTCTTGCACTTCCACTTTGACTTATAACAGTCCTTTTGGGGCTACGAACCCAACCAACAGTATCACTTGGTCACCTACTCCCACCGGGCACCCCAACCCCCCTAATCCCTGTCCTAATCACCATTGAGACAATCAGCCTAATAATTCGCCCAATCGCCCTAGGCGTACGACTAACAGCAAATTTGACTGCGGGCCACCTGCTTCTTCAACTAATCTCAACTGCTATCACAACACTAGCCTCTCTAATGCCCCTTGTAGCAGTAGCAACAATAATCATCCTACTACTACTCACCCTACTAGAACTTGCTGTCGCAATAATTCAAGCCTATGTGTTCACGCTACTACTAACCCTATACCTACAAGAAAACGTATAATGGCCCACCAAGCACACAGCTACCACATAGTAGACCCAAGCCCCTGGCCCCTAACAGGGGCTCTTGCTGCCCTCCTCCTTACATCCGGACTCGCTGTCTGATTTCACTATAACTTACACACACTTCTAGCCCTAGGCCTCGTTGTTCTGCTCCTCACAATACTTCAATGATGACGCGATATAGTCCGTGAAAGCACCTACCAAGGCTCTCACACAAAGCCTGTAGAACAGGGCATGCGATACGGCATAATTCTGTTCATCACCTCAGAAGTACTATTCTTTACCGGCTTCTTCTGAGCCTTTTACCACGCTAGCTTGGCCCCAACCCCAGAGCTAGGCGGCTGCTGGCCCCCAAAAGGCATCACCCCACTAGACCCATTTGAAGTCCCATTATTAAACACTGCGGTCCTCTTAGCCTCCGGCGTAACTGTCACCTGGGCACACCACGCCATCATAGGCAACAGCCGTAAAAATGCTTGTGCCGCCCTCCTACTTACAATCATCTTGGGCACCTACTTTACTGCTTTACAGTCAGCTGAATACTTCGAAACACCATTTACTCTTGCTGACGGCGCCTACGGCTCAACCTTCTTCGTAGCCACAGGGTTCCACGGACTCCATGTAATTATTGGAACCACTTTTCTGGCTGTTTGCTTAGCCCGCCAAGCACTATTTCAATTCACAACCCACCATCACTTCGGTTTCGAGGCTGCCGCATGATATTGACACTTCGTAGACGTTGTCTGGCTTTTCCTTTATGTTTCAATCTATTGATGAGGCTCCTACCGTCTAAGTATAGTAATACAGATGACTTCCACTTATCAGCCCCTGGACTCCCCCAGGAGACGGTAATAATACTCATAACCACCCTACTCCTAGCCTTACTACTCACAACACTCCTCATGCTTATTAGCTTTTGAATACCACAGGCCTCACCAGATATAGAAAAACTATCCCCCTATGAGTGCGGCTTTGACCCCCTTGGCTCCGCACGCCTTCCATTCTCACTGCGATTCTTTTTAGTTGCCATTCTATTCCTACTCTTTGATTTAGAGATTGCCCTATTGCTGCCAACTCCGTGAGCAATAAACCTTCCAGCACCACTCATAGTCCACTTCTGAACAACAACACTTGTTATCCTACTTGCCATTGGCCTAGTATACGAGTGAACACAAGGCGGCCTAGAGTGAGCAGAGTAGTGGGAGGCTAGTCTAAACAGGACAACAGATTTCGGCTCTGTAAGTCTCGGTACACCCCAAGGCCACCAACCATGGCACCCCTACAATTCGCCACCTCCATCATATTTACACTCGGCCTCACAGGCCTTATACTGAACCGCCACCATCTTGTGTCTGCCCTCCTATGTCTTGAGAGCCTATCGCTGGCCATCTTCCTATCACTAGGCCTCAATGCACAGCTCCACCAGGTCTCAACCTACATAATACAGCCCATCGTACTACTTGCCCTCGCAGCATGTGAAGCCAGCATAGGACTGGCCCTGCTTGTAGCCTCTTCTCGCACGTACGCATCGGATCACCTCAAAAACCTAAACCTACTAAAATGTTAAAGATTATCCTTGCCACCTTTATACTTGCGCCAACCGCCCTACTACTACCACCCACACACCTCTTTTCAACAATAACTGCACTAACCTCAATTATTACACTCGCCATAACACCATGAGCCTACACCTCAACCCCCACACACATTAGCACATGATTAGTCCTAGACCACATCTCTGCCCCCCTGTGCCTTCTATCAGCCTGACTTCTCCCGCTCATAATCATTGCCAGCCAACACCACCTCCGTGCTGACCCCTTGCCACGCAAGCGACTCTTTCTAATAGCCTGTAGTCTACTACAAACTACCCTACTATTAACATTCACTGCCAACAACTTACTACTTTTTTACATCATATTTGAAGCAACCCTAATCCCAACCCTAGTCTTAATTACTCGCTGAGGTAGCCAACCAGAGCGCCTAGTCGCCGGAACATACTTCCTTTTTTATACACTTGCCGGCTCTTTACCCCTACTAATTGCCATCCTAATACTGTACCAAGATAATCAAACACTACTCCCCATCCCCCACACAGCACTCCTCATAACTACCGCTTCAACCACCACTAAAGCCTTCTGACTAACAAGCATCGCCGCATTCTTAATCAAAATGCCGCTATATACAACACATCTTTGACTCCCAAAGGCACATGTAGAAGCACCGATTGCGGGCTCCATGGTCCTGGCCGCTGTCTTACTCAAGCTTGGTGGCTACGGCCTAATCCGAATAGTACCCCTTATGGGCCCCACAGCACAATCTTTTTACCTCCCGTTCATCGCCCTGGCACTATGAGGCATAGTCATAACTAGCATGATCTGCCTACGCCAGACAGACCTTAAAGCAATCATCGCTTATTCCTCTGTAAGCCACATGGGCCTCGTCACCGCAGCAGCCCTTATTCAAACACCATGAAGCATCTCAGGAGCAATAATATTAATAGTCGCCCACGGCTTAACCTCCTCTATACTTTTCTGCCTCGCTAACACCAGCTACGAGCGCACTCACACACGAACCCTTCTCGTAGCTCGTGGCATACAACTAGTCACACCACTAATAACACTATGGTGATTTTTAGCAAGCATAATAAACATGGCACTCCCACCAACAATCAACCTCGTAGGAGAACTTACCATTATCACTTCCACCTTCAACTGAACCAACACCACTATTGCTCTAACAGGCCTCACAACAATAATCACTGCCATCTACTCCCTTTACGTTTTCCTAACCACACAACACGCCAAACCCCCAGCCAACCAAACTTTTCCACCCGCCACCACACGCGAACACCTCCTCTTGACCTTGCACCTAGTGCCACTCGTACTTCTTATTCTTTCACCTAGCCTAGTCACCCTGCCATCTTAGTGGACATAGTTTACCTTAAAACCCCAGGCTGTGGACCTGACAATGAGACTTTACCACTCTCTGCCCACCCGAGAGGGAATCAACCAACTGAGCTGCTAACTCATCAAGCCCAGATTAAACTCTGGGCCCTCTCCCCACTTTCAAAGGATATGAGACTTCCACTAATTTTAGGCATTAGCCCCATTTGGTGCAACTCCAAATGAAAGTACATTATACACCTCTTTCACACCACCCTGTTTTCGGCACTCCTCACCCTCCTCGTACCAATCATATTACGCACAACACAATGCTTGACCGCTGTAAAACTTGCTTTTATAATCAGCCTCGCCCCACTAACCATTTTCGTCAACTCCGGCATACAAACCACAACAATCAGCCTAGTATGAGTATCAGCCGAATTTAATACGCCAATCGGCCTACTCATTGACTACTACACCGTTATCTTCATCCCAGTAGCACTATTTATTACCTGGGCCATTCTTGAGTTCACAACATGATATATGGCAACCGACCCCCACCAAAACAAATTTACTTTGTACCTGCTCCTTTTCTTACTGGCCATACTACTACTCATCTCAGCCAACAACATACTCCAACTATTTATCGGGTGAGAAGGGGTGGGCATCATATCATTTCTACTAATTGGCTGATGACACGCACGCGTGTATGCAACCACCTCTGCCCTCCAAGCAGTCATCTACAACCGTCTAGGCGACATCGGCCTCATCCTTGCTTTAGCATGATTCGCCACACACCTAAACACCTGAGACATCCAACAACTTTTGCCCTACAACATCCAAACAGCACCCCTAATTGGGCTTATTCTTGCAGCCATGGCTAAATCTGCCCAATTTGGCCTCCACCCATGGCTGCCAGCAGCCATAGAAGGCCCAACCCCCGTCTCAGCCCTACTACACTCCAGCACAATAGTTGTTGCGGGCATCTTCCTGCTGATTCGACTCCACCCAATATTATTAACCAACCCATTTGCCCCCCCCACCTGCTTATGCCTAGGAGCCACTACCATAACCTTCGCCGCACTTTGTGCCCTAACACAAAACGACATTAAAAAAATCATTGCTTTTTCCACTTCCAGCCAACTAGGCCTTATAATGTTTACACTTGGCCTCAACCAACCAAATCTGGCATTCTTGCACATTATCACCCATGCATTCTTCAAAGCAATGCTCTTCCTCTGCGCCGGCTCAATCATCCACGCCCTACAAGACGAACAAGACATTCGCAAGATAGGCAGCATACAAAAACCCATGCCCATCACAACCACAGCCCTTACCATCGGCAACCTGGCGCTAATGGGCACACCCTTCCTAGCCGGCTTCTACACAAAAGACCTGATCCTAGAGACTATAAACATATCAAACTTAAACGCCTGAGCCCTGACAACAGCACTAGTTGCTACAGCATTAACCGCCGCCTACACCCTACGCCTAACATACTACGTCCAACTATCCACCCCACGACACCACCCCACCAGCCAGCCAACCGAAGACAGCCCCCACCAGACACGCCCACTGCTTCGCCTAAGCATGGGCAGTGTGATAACTGGTCTGCTCATCACACACTCACTACTACCCCAAACCCCTCCACCAATAACAATGCCAACAACCCTAAAACTTTCAGCCCTCCTAGCCACACTTATCGGACTAACCGCCGCCCTCGACCTGGCCCGCCACACAACAACCCTAATCTCCCCCCAACCAGCCTCCATTTACACAATAACCACACAACTAGGATTTTTTAATACACTCGTCCACCGCACTAGCCCTAACAGCAGCCTACAGTTCGCCCAAACAACCGCCCTACACCTTAACGACCTACTTTGATACGAAACTATAATCCCCAAGAACACCCAAACAATAAGTACCCTAATAACCAACAAACTTACAAACCTTCAAACCGGCATAATTAAAACATACCTATCAACCTTCATCGTGCTGACCGCCCTGTGCCTAACAACACTACTATAACGCCCGCACCCCACCTAAAGACAGTCCCCGCGTTAACTCAAGAACCACAAACAGCGATAACATTAAAGCCCCACCACACAACATCAGCAAGGGCCCACCAGATGAAAACAACAACGTACCCCCACTATAATCTGCCCGTAAATTAAAAAACCCTGTTCCCTCAACATTAACCAAACCAACACCATTAAACTCAACCACATAAAGACCTAAAACTACAACCACACTCACTAGGCCCACCAATGACACTAACACAGGCAAATCCCCCCACGTTGCAGGATACGGCTCAACAGCCAATGCCACAGAATAAGCAAACACTACAAGCATTCCCCCCAAATAAATTAAGAAAAGAACCAAAGAAATAAATGACTCCCCTAAAGAAACCAGCACCCCACAAACCATAGCAGCAGATACTACCAACCCCAAAGCGCCAAATAGAGGTGCAGGATTGGCCGCTACACCAAGAAACCCCATTATACCACATAAAACCATTAAAAATACGACATACGTCATAATTCCCACCTGTATCTTTACACCAGGACCTATGGTACGAAAAACCATCGTTGTACTTCAACTATAAGAACTAAATGGCCCCCCTACGAAAAACCCACCCACTTATCAAAATTATTAACCATGCCCTCGTAGACCTCCCAGCACCAGCTAATATCTCTGCCTGATGAAACTTTGGCTCTCTTCTGGCCTTATGCCTGATTATCCAGATCCTAACAGGACTGTTCTTAGCAATACATTACACAGCCGACACCTCCTTAGCATTCTCCTCCATCGTTCATATCACCCGAAACGTGGAATACGGTTGACTTATCCGCAACATCCACGCAAACGGCGCGTCCATATTTTTCTTCTGCCTATACCTACACGTAGGGCGAGGACTTTATTACGGCTCCTACCTCTACAAAGAAACCTGAAACATCGGCATCCTACTACTTTTCCTAACTATAGCAACCGCTTTCGTCGGATACGTATTACCATGGGGACAGATATCTTTCTGAGGGGCCACAGTCATTACAAATCTTCTATCAGCCGTCCCATACATCGGCACCACCCTGGTTCAATGGATTTGAGGTGGGTTCTCCGTAGATAACGCAACCCTCACCCGATTTTTTACATTTCACTTCCTCCTCCCATTTCTCATTGCTGCCACCACAATACTCCACCTACTCTTTCTACATGAAACAGGTTCAAACAATCCAACCGGACTAAACTCAAACACGGACAAAGTACCATTCCACCCATACTTCTCATACAAAGACCTCCTCGGCGCAACCATCTTCACCCTCATACTGGCCTGCCTGGCATTATTTCTACCCAACTGCCTTAGCGACCCAGAAAACTTCTCACCTGCAAACCCCCTCGCCACCCCACCACATATTAAACCAGAGTGGTACTTCCTATTCGCCTACGCCATCCTGCGCTCAATCCCAAACAAGCTTGGCGGGGTCCTAGCCCTCCTATGCTCAATCCTCATCCTATGTGTACTCCCACTCACCCACAACACCAAACACCGTAGCACCATTTTCCGCCCACTCGCACAACTCCTATTCTGGACCCTTATTGCAAACCTCCTACTGCTCACCTGACTAGGGGGCCAACCAGTAGAAGACCCCTACATCATACTCGGCCAAATTCTATCTCTACTATACTTCCTACTCTTTCTCATTTTCTACCCCTTAGTCAACACACTAGAGGCCTGATTACTAAACTAAGTAGCCCAAGTAGCTTAACCCTAAACCTAAAGCAACGACCTTGTAAGTCGAAGATGGGAACTACACTTCCCCATGGGCACAAATAGTACTAACCCCCTGCCACAAACGCACAATTATTAACCAGACTCTGCCACGCCAATAATATCATGAGGGCCCTGAAGGCCCTGTAATTATCCCACCATACAACAACCAAACCCCTGCCACAAACGCACAATTATTAACCAGACTCTGCCACGCCAATAATATCATGAGGGCCCTGAAGGCCCTGTAATTATCCCACCATACATCAGAAAAGAGATCGCTCCCAACTCTAGCCCCCAAAGCTAGCATTTTAATAAACTATTTTCTGTCGCATCCACAGATACACCCCTACATGGCACACGGCCCACTTAGGCCCGAACGTAGGTGGCCCCTGCGGGGCCCATAATTAATGTCACACGTAACACTATGTATAATCAGGCATAAAACTACTTGCCCCATGTCTATCCTCGTAATATTACCTACGATACACTAGACATACGACATACTATGTATAATCAGGCATACATCTATCTGCCCCACGACTATTCTCGTAATACGACTTATTCTTTATCAGACATGATACATTAAGTGCGTAATCGAGCATAGGCCACTCCCTACCACACGAATATGCAAAGCCAATGTTTAATTATTTATCGGACAAGATACATATTAAGCATGATCGGGCATATTCCTACCTCCCACACGGATATCCATATAAGACATACACACCAAGTACCTGGTCAACAGTCCACTGGCGCGGATTCTGTCCAGTCTCGTGGTGCGGGAAAAGCTACCGACCCCTCGGTGCCTTTTCCAAGACCTCTGGTGTTGTTTAGTCAAGTCCCCACGGACCTGCAGGACCTACGGTGCCCTTTCCAAGGCCTTTGGTTGCTAGGATTTCCTACCCAACATCCTTAATCATAGCATTTCGTGACCTGCCTGGCAGCTGGTACCTTTATTTTTAATTTTAGGTGAAGTTCGCCAGCATTGTCTTTCGGGAAGGACTTGCACTCCAAACCGAACCCAATGACAGTCGTACATACAATCTCACTCCAGGGGACTATATTTCCCATGGTAGCAGGACATAAAAATGAGAAAAAATCAAGTCAATGCTCGACTTTTAAGTTCCCACGCACAAAATCGCCAAAAATACGAACTCGCGCGAAAATTCGCACCTGAAAACACATACGTCACACACACATTATTCACACCTGAAAACACATACATCGCACACACACCTCACTACACAGACATCGCACATCACACATAAAAACGGCTGCGTTTTTTGCGGCAAACCCCCCCTACCCCCCCACTGAGCCCCATTTATGTATTTAAAGTGGGTTCCTGCCAAACCCCTAAAACAGGATTTAACTACACGAAGTTGCTCAGTGTCATGCCCAGGTAGCATGAAATTTAGATTGTAGAATTTAAGGCTGCGCCCTAAAAACTTATATTACTGTACATGTACAATTTTATAACAAATTACGCTTAAAATTGTATACAACATTAGGGTCGCACCCAACATTTTAGCACAGTACGCACGCAGTATTCAAGGCCACGCCCTAAAAACTTTTTGCTGCTATATATACACAATTTTTGTATTGGACCAAAAACTTAAAATTGTATACAACATTAGGACCCCGCCCAAAACT